CAATATTCAGATTTTCCGAATTTCAAAAAATTCAAATATTATTTCACTTAGAAAAGTATCTAAATTCTATACTGCAGTATTCAAGCTTTACTATAAAATAGTAATACCTGGCCTTACACAAATAGAATCCAGACGCATATATGACATATTATATATGTCATATATGTGTGGACATATTGCGTGCGTATCAGGAATAAAAAAATTGCGGATATGGTCGAATGGTAAAATTTCTCTTTGCCAAGGAGAAGACGCGGGTTCGATTCCCGCTATCCGCCCACGCTCATACTATACTATACTATATAGTATAGTATATAGTATACTATTTCTTTTATAGTATTAGTATTTCTTTGAAAAAAGAGGCATCATGCTATGTTATAATTAATGATATAACAAATAAAAAAAATCTAAGAGACTAATTCTTACTAAAGCTAAAGAAATTTAAGTATAAACATATTATGTTAGAGAAATTAAACATTTCTTTCTAGTTTGGAAAAAAGAATGAATATGGTATTTTAATATGGTATTTTACTAAGATTATATGGTATTTTACTAAGATTTTCTATTTTATTTCATTGAAATCAAATTCAAATAAATTCTTAGAATGAATTTCATTTTTAATTGAAATTCTGCTTTAAGAAATTTTTATTTAAATGATATGAAAAAAATGTAAACCAATTTTTTTTTCATAAAAGAAATATATATGGGAGCATAAGGAAGCGAACCTTTTTCTATTTTAATTAGAATCGAATTTTTTGTATATTCTATACAATGGAAAAAATTCTATTATTATCACAAGAAAATTTTTGAACCTAACCGAACCGGAACAAATTACGTTGCCTTCACAAATAACCTTAGATTCGTCAGAAGATTTGAAACCCAGATTGGGAATTACCAATGGTAATTACCAATTGGTGACATCCCCATTTCCATCGATTTGCTATTAAAAACTAATAGCAAATGATATTGAGTCGATTCGAGGCAAGTGTTCGAATCTATTATGACATAAGCATAAGATGCCCAACGGATTTTTTTTAGATCTTGAAAAAAGAAAATACCTTCTCAGTATTATGAATAGAATATTTTTTTTCTAATTAATATTAATATAGTTTTAAATGTTAGCCATGATGCCATTTATCAATATTTTTGAAGCAGGATCGAAGTTGTTTATATATTAGTATATATATATTTTTTTTTTTTTATTTTTTGAGGCTTGAGGCTATCATAAAATACTTCATATAAGTGTACTTTCATAGAACATAGAACATAGTATCTTTCTTTGTACTTAAAGAAGAATCAAGTACAAATCAAAAGATATCCGATTATTTTATTTATTAGAATAGAAGATAGAAAAGAGAATTTGAAATGTATTTTTTGTGTGTTAACTTATCTTGTTCTTTCTTTCTATCACTACTAATATTACTAATAATCTAAGAATATTATAATTACTAAATTAGTATTAAATTCTATAATTATCAAAGTGATTATACTAATCAAATAGTATTTTGTAAAAATATATGGGTATAGTTACCTATTCATATCTATTCATCTGCATATTGTATCTTTTTTTGTAATTGACAACAAAGATAGATTAAGTCACGCTATATCATAATTTTTTTTTATTAAATATTTTCAATGCAGTCCAAAATAAAAGCAAAATTCGTTCTAACTAGAGATATTATATATAAGAGAGAAAATGCATTAGAATCTTTGTAATTTTTTCTATTCTGGGGTTTATATATAAATGAAAATTTTATTATAATTCCTAATTGAAAAAAATTTGACTTTTTCAAGTAATTTATACTAATATACTAAAATAGTAATATACTAAATTTAAGAATTTAAGATAAAAAAAATCCAAAATGAAATCAAGAATAATTAGAATTAAAACTAGAATTAAAATTCTAGTTAATGGTTCCAATTTGACCTAAATTTTGGGATCTATCACTGGAAATCCTTTTTTTATCAATTCAAATCGATTGAAGAATTCTTCAATAGATAAAGGAAAGAAGTTCTTAAAGAATATGTATGTGTTTTGAAATAGAATTAATTATTTCAATTGAATTCAATAAAAAACAAAAATCCTCCCCCCTTTTTTTGGAAGGGGATAAGCAAAATAAATAGGATTAAAAAAAAAAAAGAAAAAAGAATTGAATCATTTTTCTCGATTTTGAATTAGATTTGGCGACATGGCCAAGCGGTAAGGCAGGGGACTGCAAATCCTTTATCCCCAGTTCAAATCTGGGTGTCGCCTTTTCAACAAGATATTTAAAATTTCTTTTTCTATATTCTATATCCTAGTAATAAAATTTGACAAATTTTTGTTCTTTATAATTAATAATTAGAGACAAAGATTTTCTTGATACTGGATTTTTCTAATTCCTCGTTCGAGAAAATAGAAAAACTTGTCCAGTGGAATTCAAAAAAATAAAGGAATAGGTTTAAGATTTGTAGTGACAGCCCCTCTTTCTCTCATAGAAAGAGAGACAGTAAGTTTAGATTAAATAGAAAATTATTAACGTATACAATACAATAATGTATTATTTATGTATCTTGATAATACATTTAGATATTTCTTAAAAAAAAAAAAGAGTTTGTATGTCAGATTTTTAAGGCTTTCTACGAGAGATTCTACCTAAAATTAAGCTAAGCACTTTCTATTTTTTAATTGGTTTATTAATAGCCTTATAAATCAGAATCGTATTTTGACTCTTCACTAATAATTGTATTATTATTATTGATCAATAATGGAATAATTACTTCATAGAAATAGGAGACACAAATTACATGGATTTAGTCAGTTTTGCTTGGGCTGCTTTAATGGTAGTCTTTACATTTTCACTTTCTCTTGTAGTATGGGGAAGGAGTGGACTTTAATTAGGAAGATTTTTTGATAAATCATTCGAGTAATCGAATTATATCAATCAATTTTTTCTTTGATCTTTTTACATCAATAGATTTTGCAAAGCTTTATTCAATAAAAGCTTGTCTCTCTTTTACAAGATAATCTATAAAAAACTCTCTACTGCGATAGAAAAAAGTATATTCTACCGCAGTAGATCGTTTGTTTTAGTTAACACTTGGGATTCTCTTTTTTTTAATCACTTTCTTTTATTTCTTTATTTCTTTAATTATTGATAAGAATTTCTAATTCAAGTTTAAGTCAAATTAATCATTTTGGCTGACTGTTTTTACGTAGATAATAAGTAAAAAAGCAGTAGGAACTAGAATGAACAGTGCAGTAGCAATAAATGCGAGAATATTGACTTCCATAATCTCATTTTTCTTTTTTTTTTTTTTTTTTCGCAATAACTCGGGATATAATCCCATAGAAAGGAGATATTGAACTCCTTTAAATAAATGAAATTCAATAGGATGGTTTGCATCCTGATAATATTGAATCGGATCCTTTTTTTGAGTAAAGGATATCTGATCTATCAAATCGATTTATTGTTGAGAATTAAATAGTATAACATAGGAAGATCTTTTACCCATACTAGTTTGGTAATGGATTGGATTAGTCCTTTTCCACTTTTTGTGTCTTATAGCTTATTGTCTGCCTATTGTCTGTCTTCCTTATCTTAATATCCTTAATTTTTCTTATATTTTGAAATTTAATGCAATTAAGGATTTTTATTTAAATGACTGAAATTCTATAGGTCAGTCACACACATATCCAAACTAAGACTAGAAGTATGATGGTAAAAAGAGAAGATAATAAAATCGAATATTCTAAGAAATTAACTGAAAAGGTTCATTTCTTCATTTTCTCTTTTTTTTAGTAAGTCTCTCCTTTTTCGGATTTGGAATGGAATGCATATATTCCAAATTAAGTCTGCTACTTGAATGAAAATATTAAGTATAAAAAAAATCGGAACTAAAAGAGGTGTACTTTATTTAATATGAAGAGTACTTTGTTTGTTAAGGTAATTATACAAAGTTTATTCTTTATTAATAAAGAAAAAAATAAAACTTTTTATTTTTATTTATAAAAATAAATAAAAACTTGTAAAATAGCATCATTTCATTGATCAAGAACAGTAAAAAAAAAAGTATGACGAGGGTCGATGGTATAAATAAAAGACTGAATGAATATAGTAAAACTTTTGATTCGTAGAATCAGGATATTAGAAATATATATCTTATCAATCAATAGATAGTAGTCAAAAAAAAATGAGATTTCTGCATCCATATTTATCTGGGTAATAAATGCAAAACGAAAACAAAAGAGATATTCATTCCAATAAAATATCATTTCAATAATTATTAAAATTGAGATTTTGTTTTCTGCCTCCCTTTTTACACGAAAAAAAAAAGAAAAATGGATGAATATTTCGGATTCTAGTTCGGGACTGACGGGACTCGAACCCGCAGCTTCCGCCTTGACAGGGCGGTGCTCTAACCAATTGAACTACAATCCCAGCAAAGCAAGGTCTATGGTATAAATATTCATAAAGGTAATATGAATATCATCCCATTCAGCTATATGCTATACGAAAGTTAAAAATAATATTTTTAGAATATTAATATATTCACATATTAATATTATATAGACTCTAGTCAGAGTGAGACGGATTACTAGTAATCTTTTATTGTTTTAAAAAAATTGTTTTATTCAAAAAAACAGATAATTTATCTGCTCTTTAAGAGCAATAAACTCTTTTTTTTTTTAATGAGACTTTATTAAATGAAATTTCAGTAATAATTTACTGATTGAAACTTCAAAAACTTTCATGAATCTCAATTCTTAGAAAGAAAAATTGATAAGAATGCATATAGAATATGCATATCATATAAATACACGATATGCATATAAATACACGAACTCTTTTCATTAATTTAATGGATGGTTTTACATTTCCTTTTATTTAAAGTCCTTAATTTAATATTAATTAAAAGGAAATCTCAAATATCAAATATATATTACTAAATCATATATAACATATATATTCATAGAGTAGCATTTTTGGGCCGAGCTGGATTTGAACCAGCGTAGACATATCGCCAACGAATTTACAGTCCGTCCCCATTAACCGCTCGGGCATCGACCCTGGGTGGAAGGATTAATTCTAGGTTTAACGAAGAATTAATCCTATGTTTCTTAATAAACCCGGGAGAATTAAATTAATCTTAGGTTTATTGATTAATTATCACCTTACCAACTTTTTATCTTACCCCCAGGGGAGATCGAATCCCCGCTACCTCCTTGAAAGAGAGATGTCCTAACCACTAGACGATGGGGGCAAATCTGCCCACACCTCGTCATCAGTCAGTATTCAAATTATAATATGTATTTTTTTACTGTCAATAGACTTTTATATTACTTTACTTTATTCTTTCTTTTTTGATCATTTTTGTCATCATATTTTTATCATGTTTTTGATCACATTTTTTATTTTTTTATGACTTGATCCAAAAAGTATTCCCTATTCTTATGTTAAGATTGCGTATAATTTTTTGATTTGATAATTCATTTATGAACTATTCTATGCTAAATTATAATGATAAGAATTTAACGAAAAGAGCTTAGTTGAAGAATTCCTTCAATTCAGGTAGTTATGTAATGTAATCGGTCTACGAGAAGAGTACAATTTCTTTTTACTTCATAATTATTTTAATTTCAAGTAAATCGGAGCTCGTTGCTTCATTTGATGTTCAGATCAAATATGTCTATTACTACATGTACACTTTTTCATGTACACTTTTTCTATTTCATATTTCAAAAAGATTCGGTTTTTCCGTTCCTAGTATGAAATTCTTCTGAATAATATGAAATGTAGAACTTTAAATTTAATTATTATCATTTTTAAATTTAATTATTATCATTTTTTTCTATTTTATATAGATATAGAAAAGATTCCATAATTGGAAGAAAGTAGCAGAATCATGTTTCAAGAATATTTTATCAATACATTTCCATTCCATTAATTTATACTTCTTGCAAATCCTCACGTTTTTTTTTGGAATGAAAGCGGTTTTTCTTCATTATTCTATTCCACCTCTTTTCTTCATTATTCTATTCCACCTTTTTAAAAATAAAATCATTCTATTTCTATTCCACCTCTTTACAAAAAAAATAAAATTTCATAATCCTATGGGAGGCATAAAATATATGGTACATTTTTTGTCAAATTATGGCCCACAGGTCATTCGTCCACAAGAGTTTAGAAAAGATTGAAAAACTTTTGAAAAAATTCGTCATTCACCATATTGTTGAGCCGTTATCAACATTTATTTTTCCTACAAAAAAAAGAATTAATTCCAATCAAGATAGAAATTCTTAGAATGAAGTATCATCTGATGATGATGAATTAGATGAGGAGGACTCTTTATCATCAGAAGACTTTGATTCCAAGTCAGATGAGGACTCTTTGTCAGAGTCAAATGAAGGATCATCTGAGGAGGAATCAGATGTTGAGTCCTATTATATATAACGACTTTTTCTTTTATCGAGAGTTAGAACATTATTCCAATTGGTCTTTAAGAAATCATATTATTCCGTTTATTTACCAGATTGATCGGTTCATCGAATACCATAAGCAAAAAGAAACTCTTTTTGCAACAAGTGTTCTCAATTTACTAGAAGAAATAAAGAAAAGAGTTACCTATTTCAAATCGTCAATCGATGATCCTTATCCATCAGAGGAGTTGGACCCATTGTACTCTTGCCATTATAAGTGGTTTGAGATGCAGTACTTCAAGTGGGATCTAACTCAATCAGAGGAGTTGGCCCCATCGTATTCACTCCCTTTGTCGGAATCCGAGTGGGAAGAGAGGGATTCGCAAATTAATGAGCTCCCTCCGAGCTATCGTTGCGAATTGATTTCTTACTGGGTCCGGGGTTCTTTTTTCTCGACTAAAATATCGAGAAATCCAAATATCTACCTTTCGGGACCAAAGGTGATAAAATTTCTCCGAAAAATTTCGGAGGTATTGCGTACTATATCAATCAATTTTTATCCAAATCAAATCTTTCATTTTATTTGGATAGAATAAAAAAGTAGTAATGGACATATATGGAGTTCACTAAAATTTCATGTGATTTATCAAACAGAATAGAAATTCCATCATTACTAGATTGATCTATAGATAGGGATCGTCAAGAAATAATGATCAACTAAAGGGATTTTTTTCGATAATAAATAAGCTTCAGATTAAGATGATTTGGAATGAAAATAGCGGAATGTCAACAATACCTGGGTTTAATCAGATACAATTTGAGGGCTTTTGCAGATTTATTACTAAAGGCTTGAGGGAAGAATTTGATAAGTTTCCAGAAAAAAAAATGAAAGATATAGATCAAAATATGGAATTTCTATTTTTTGTGGAAAAATATCAATTGGTAGAACCCTTGATAAAAGAAAGAGATGCTTTTTATGAATCACTTACATATTCTGCAAGATTATATGTACCCGCGGGATTAATTCGAAAAACCAGTATAAAAATGCAAAAACAAACCGTTTTTATAGGAAACATTCCTTTAATGACTTCCCAAGGAACTTTTATAATAAATGGAATATATAGAACTGTAATTAATCAAATATTGCAAAACCCTGGTATTTATTATCGTTCAAGATTGGACCGCGAAGGAATTTCTGTCTATACGGCCACTATAATATCAGATTGCGGAGGAAGGATAAAGTTAGAAATGGATACAAAAGCAAGGATATGGGTGCGTGTGAGTAGGAAACAAAAGATATCGATTCTAGTTCTATTATTAGCTATGGGTTCGAATCTTAAAGAAATTCTAGATAATGTTCGTTACCCTGAGATTTTATTGTCTTTCGCAAATGATAAGAAGGAACTAAAAAAGATTAGTTCAAAAGAAAATGCTCTTTTGGAGTTTCACAAAAAGTTTTTTTCTAAAGAAGAGAAGGAACAGAAAGATATTGTATCTTCAGAGTCCTTATGTGAGTACTTACAAAAGGACTTTTTAGAAAAATTTTATAAAAAAAAATGCGAACTAGGAAAGATTGGTCGACGAAATATGAATCGGAGACTTAATCTCGATATATCTCAGGACAATATATTTTTGTTACCAAAAGATATATTGGCTGCTGCCGATCATTTGATTGAAATGAAATGGGAAATGGGTACACTTGATGATATGAATCACTTGAAGAATAAACGTATTCGTTCTGTAGGAGATCTTTTACAGGATCAATTTAGATTGGCTCTCTCTCTTTTAGAAAAGGCAGTTCGGAATACTATATCTGTAGCAATTTCTCGTAATAAATGGATACGAAGTCCTCAAATTTTGGTAACTTCAACTTCATTCAAAACTACTTATGAATCGTTTTTTGGTCTTCACCCCTTATCGCAACTTTCAGATCAAACTAATCCATTAGCACAAGTAGCTCATGGTCGAAAATGGAGTTTTTTGGGTCCTAGAGGACTGACAAGTCGGACTGCTAGTATTCAGATACGAGATATCCATCCTAGCTACTATGGACGTATTTGTCCAATTGATACATCTGAAGGTACTAATGTTGGACTTATTGGATCCTTAGCTATTTATGCACGGATTGGTCATTGGGAATCTATAGAAAGTCCGTTTTATAAAATATCTGAGAAATCAAGAAAAAAAAAAGGACAGATGGTTTATTTATCACCAACAAAAGATGAATATTATATGATAGCAGCAGGAAATTCTTTGGCTTTGAACCAGGGTATTCAAGAAGAAGAGGTTGTTCCTGCTCGATACCGTCAAGAATTCCTAACTATTGCGTGGGAACAGATTCATCTTAGAAGTATTTCTCCCTTCCACTATTTTTCTATTGGAGCTTCTCTTATTCCTTTTATCGAGCATAATGACGCCAATCGAGCTTTAATGAGTTCTAATATGCAACGCCAAGCAGTTCCCCTTTCTCAGTCGGAGAAGTGTATTGTTGGAACTGGCCTAGAAGGCCAAACGGTTCTAGATTCGGGGTTTTCACTTATAGCTGAGCATCAGGGAAAGGTCCTTTATACTGATAGTCAAAAGATCCTTTTTTCAAGGAATGGGAATACTGAAAGTATTCCTTTAGTTAAGTATCAAGATTCCAACAAAAAAACTTTGATCCATCAAAAACCCCGGGTTCAGGGAGGTAAATGCGTTAAAAAAGGTCAAATTTTGGCGGACGGTGCCGCTACAGTTGATGGGGAACTCGCTTTAGGAAAAAACATATTAGTAGCTTATATGCCATGGGAGGGTTATAATTCTGAAGATGCAGTACTAATTAGTGAACGTCTGATATATGAAGATATTTTTACTTCTTTTTCTATTCGGAGATATGAAATTAAGACTTATATGACAAATCAAGGCCCTGAAAGAATCACTAAGGGAATACCCCATCTCGAGACTCATTTTCTCCGCAATTTGGATAGGAATGGGATTGTGATGTTGGGATCTTGGGTAGAAACAGGTGATATTCTTGTAGGTAAATTAACGCCAAGAGAGGATGAACCGTTTCCAGAGGACAGATTATTAGAGGCTGTGCTTGGCATAGATTTATCCAGTACAAAAGAAACTTCTCTAAGACTACCTATAGGTGGAAAAGGTCTAGTTATTGATGTGAAATGGATTGAGATGAACGATTCCAGTGATTTTTTAGAGATGGTTTCTGTATATATTTTACAGAAACGTCAAATCAAAGTAGGTGATAAAGTAGCTGGAAGACATGGAAATAAAGGTATCATTTCCAAGATTTTGTCTAGACAAGATATGCCCTATTTGCAAAATGGAACACCTGTTGATATGGTCTTCAATCCCTTGGGAGTACCTTCACGAATGAATGTGGGACAGATATTTGAATGCTCACTTGGATTAGCAGGGGATTTGCTAAAGAGACATTATCGAATAACACCCTTTGATGAAAGATATGAGCAAGAGGCTTCGAGAAAACTAGTGTTTTCTGAATTATATGAAGCTAGTAAACAAACAAAAAATCCATGGGTATTTGAGCCTGAATACCCTGGAAAAAGCAGAATATTTGATGGAAGAACAGGAAATCCTTTTGAACAACCTATTCTAGTAGGAAAGTCCTATATCCTAAAATTAATTCATCAAGTAGATGATAAAATCCATGGACGTTCTACTGGGCCTTACACACTTGTTACACAACAACCTCTTAGAGGAAGGGCCAACCAAGGGGGACAACGGGTAGGAGAAATGGAAGTTTGGGCTCTCGAAGGATTTGGTGTTGCTCATATTTTACAAGAAATCCTTACTTATAAATCTGATCATATTAGAGCTCGTAAAGAAATATTAAATACTATGCTTATTGGAGGAAGAGCACCTAACCCTGAGGATGATTTTCCAGAAACTTTTCGAGTACTCGTTCGAGAACTACGATCTTTGGCTCTAGAACTGAATTATTTCCTTGTATCTGAAAAGAACTTCCAGATTCATAGGAAGGAAGTGTGATCTGAATTAATAATTATTTCAATTTTTATGATTGACCAGTATAAACATCAAAAACTTCAAATTGGACCAGTTTCCCCTCAACAAATAAAGGCTTGGGCGACCAAAATTCTACCTAATGGGGAAAAAATAGTTGGAGAGGTAACAAAAAATGAGACTTTTCATTATAAAAGCAATAAACCAGAAAAAAATGGATTGTTTTGCGAACGAATCTTTGGACCCATAAAAAGTGGATTTTGTGGGTGTGGAAAGTATCGAGAGATTGGGGCTGAAAAAGAAAACCCAAAATTTTGTCAACAATGCGGAGTAGAATTTGGTAATTCTCGGATACGAAGATATCAAATGGGGTACATTAAACTCGCATGTGCAGTGACTCATGTGTGGTATTTAAAAGGTCGTCCTAGTTATATCGCAAATCTTTTAGATAAATCCCTTAAGGAATTAAAAAGTCTAGTATATTGCGGTGTGTGATTTGATCAAAATTCTCATTTGACAGGTTCGAATTGAGAAACTGTCATCCCATTCGATCCTATTGGGATGCCCTAGCTCTGACATGTATTTTGGAAGAAATAACATGAAACTTAGAATTTTTGGTATATTCTATACTTCTAATTTAAAGGGGAATTAATCCATGGTCGATTCTATAATAGATAAACCTAGTTATACCTTGTGAAAATCTTTTTTCATGAGATTTATCATTCCATTTAGAAAAAGATTTTGCTTAAGCAATCAAATATAGTATGGTTACAGAAGTTTATCCATCGCATATATGCTTCAAGTAAGGCATAACCGTCGAGGTGACTAGGGACCTAAAAGATTAAATGGAATGAGATATAGACAAATAAATCCCGTATGAATTCAAAAATCAGAAATCTTTAAGAGAATTCATTAGGGAAATAGACTACTCAATAATTTGACATTCTCATTTTAAGCAATTCATTTATCAAATTCAAGTAAAATAAGAATGAATCAATGAGAAATTAGTTTTAATTGGGAACTTGAGTAAAGAGTAGTTCTTTTTCATTTTTTATCTAAAAAAAGAAAGAACTTTTTTTTCTTTTTTTTAACTACTTGAGCCGGATGAGAGGAAACCTTCACGTCCGATTTGAAAGGGGGGAATCCTTTAGGAACCTATCTCGATTGTTCTTTTGCTAGGCCCACAGCTAAAAAACCAACTTTCTTACGATTACGAGGTTCATTCGAAGATGAAATCCAATCCTGGAAATACAGCATTCCGCTTTTTTTTAATACCCGAGGCTTCGAGAAATTTCGAAATCGAGAAATTGTGACAGGAGCTGATGCTATTAGAGAGCAATTAGCTGATTTAGATTTGCGAATTCTTATCGAGAATTCATTAGTAGAATGGAAAGGATTAGCAGTCCTGAAACCTACTGGAGATAAATGGGAAGATAGAAAAATTCAAATAAGAAAGAATTTTTTGGTTAGACGTATGGAATTAGCTAAACGTTTTCTTCAAACAAATATAGAACCTGAATGGATGGTTTTGTACTTATTACCAGTTCTTCCTCCCGAATTGAGACCCATTATTCAGATAGAAGGGGGTAAGCTAATAAGTTCGGATATTAATGAGCTCTATAAAAGAGTTATTGAGAAGAATATTCTTCTTAGCAATTTATTAAGTATATCTTCATTTATATCTTCGGACAGAGATGTTGTTGTTATAAATTCTCAGGCAAAATTATTACAAGAAGCTGTGGATATACTTCTTCATATTGGGGTCCGCGGACAACTGAGGTCAGATGGTTTTACTAAAGATAAAGATTACAAATCTTTTTCAGATATACTTGGAGGGAAAGAAGGAAGATTTCGTGAGACTTTGCTTGGTCGACGGGTTGATTATTCAGGGCGTTCTGTCATTGTTGTGGGTCCTTCTCTTTCATTATATCAATGTGGATTACCTCGAGAAATGGCAATAGAGCTTTTCCAAGCATTTCTAATCCGCCATCTAATTAGGAAACATTTCGCTACTAACATAGCGACTGCTAAAAGGCTGATTCAGGAGCGGGAAAAAGAACCTATTGTATGGGAAACACTTAAAGAAGTTATGGAGGGGCATCCTATATTATTGAATAGAGCACCCACTCTTCATAGATTAGGCATATTGGCTTTCCAACCCATTTTAGTAGAGGATCGTGCTATTTATTTACACCCATTAGTTTGTAAGGGTTTTAATGCAGACTTTGATGGAGATCAAATGGCTGTTCATTTACCTTTATCTTTGGAAGCTCAAGCAGAAGCTCGTTTACTTATGTTTTCTCATATAAATCTTTTATCTCCAGCTATTGGAGATCCTATTTGTGTACCAACTCAAGATATGCTTATCGGACTCTATGTATTAACCATGGGAATTCGTGAAGGAATTTGTGCAAATAGGTATAATTTACTTAATTGCAGAAACTATCAAAATGAACCAATTGACAATAAAAACTTTAAGTATAAAAAAAAAAAAGAACCTTATTTTTCTAGTTCATATGAAGCACTTGGAGCTTATCGGCAAAAAAGAATCAGTTTAGACAGCCCTTTGTGGCTCCGATGGAATTTAGATAAAGGTGTTGTTGGGTCAAGCGAAGTTCCTATTGAAGTTCAATATGAATCTTTGAGTACTTCTCATGAGATTTATGAGCATTATCTAATAATAAGAAGTACAAAAGATGAAATCCGTTGTATATATATTCGAACCACTATTGGTCATATTTCTTTTTATCGAGAAATAGAAGAAGCCATACAAGGATTTAGTGAAATCCGGGTTTAGTCGAATCCGGTATATTCATACACTATCTAAACTCAAAAATTAGATTAGGTGATGCCCCGGGCAGCGAAATTCGGGTTTTTCCAATTTCATTAATATCATTTTTTCTGAATTTCTGCATAAATAGAAATCAAGACTAAAATAAAAGAAATTCTATCTTCGAACCACTCATTCATGTTTATTGTCGAATCCTACTCAGCAGAATATAGAAGAGGTTTTTATGAAAGAACAAGCCTTTTACAATAGAGTCTTAAATGGAACTGCTATGAAACGACTGATTAGCAGATTAATAGTTCATTTTGGAATGGCATATACATCGCATATCCTAGATCAACTAAAGACTTTAGGTTTCCATCAAGCCACTACTACATCTATCTCATTAGGAATTGATGATCTTTTAACAATATCATCGAAACCTTGGTTAGTTCAAGATGCTGAACAACAGAATTCTATTTTGGAGAAACACCATTATTTTGGAAATGTACACGCAGTAGAAAAATTACGTCAATCTATTGAAATATGGTATGCTACAAGTGAATATTTGAGACAAGAAATGAATCCAAACTTTCGGATGACTGATCCTTCTAATCCAGTCTATTTAATGTCTTTTTCGGGAGCTAGGGGAAATGCATCTCAGATACACCAATTAGTGGGTATGAGAGGATTAATGTCAGATCCTCAAGGACAAATGATTGATTTACCCATTCAAAGCAATTTACACGAGGGACTCTCTTTGACCGAATATATAATTTCTTGTTATGGAGCTCGCAAAGGAGTTGTAGATACTGCTATACGAACAGCAGATGCTGGATATCTTACTCGTAGACTTGTTGAAGTAGTTCAACACATTATTGTACGTAAAAGAGACTGTGGTACTATTCAAGGTATTTCCGTCAGTCCTCAAAATGGGATGACAGAAACCTTTTTGGTCCAAACACTAATCGGTCGTGTATTAGCAGATGATATCTATATTGGTCTACGATGCATTGCTACTCGAAATCAAGATATTGGGATTGGACTGGTCAATCGATTTATAACCTTTCAAACACAATCAATATATATTAGAAGTCCTTTCACTTGCAGAAGTACATCTTGGATCTGTCAATTATGTTATGGTCGGAGTCCCACTCATGGTGATTTGGTTGATTTAGGAGAAGCTGTAGGTATTATTGCGGGTCAATCGATTGGGGAACCTGGAATTCAGCTCACATTAAGAACTTTTCATACTGGTGGAGTATTCACAGGTGGTACTGCCCAATATGTACGAACTCCTTTTCAGGGAAAAATAAAATTCAACGAGGATTTGCTTCATCCTACACGTACCCGTCATGGGCATCCTGCCTTTCTGTGTTCTACAGACTTTTATGTAACTATAGAAAGTCGAGATATTATACATAATATGAGTATCCCTTCGAAAAGTTTGATTTTAGTTCAAAATGATCAATATGTAGAATCAGAACAAGTTATTGCTGAGATTCGCACTGGAATGTCTACTTTTCCTTTGAGAGAGACAGTACAAAAACATATTTTTGCGGAATCAGGAGGAGAACTGCACTGGAGTACTGATGTCTACCATAAACCTAAAGATACATATAAAGATACATATAGTAATGTGCATCTATTACCAAAAACAAGCCATTTATGGGTATTAGCAGGAAGTCCTTGGAGATCCGATAGAGTGTCTTTTTCGGTCCACAAGGATCAAGATCAAATGAATGTTGATTCTTTTTCTATTGAAGAAAGATATATTTCTGACCTCTCAAAAACTAATAATCAATTAAGATATAAATTGTTGGATACTTCTAATAAAGGGGAAATTCTTGAACATTCACGGACTGATCAAATCATATCGAAAAATTTTTCGAATTTCATATATCCTTCTATTTTGCAAGAGAATTCTTATTTCTTGGCGAAAAAGCGAAGAAATCGATTTATTATCCCATTAAAATATGATAAAGAACAAGAAAAAGAACTAATATCTTCTTTTGCGATTTCGATGGAAATACCTATAAACGGTATTTTCCTTCAAAATAATAGTATTCTTGCTTTTTTTGATGATACACGATACAGAAGAGTCAATTCAGGAATTATTCAATACGGGATCATAGAGATAGAGTCGATCATAAAAAAAGAAGATTTGCTTGAGGATCAAGGAATAAAACAATTTCCGGAATACTATACGTTGATTGAGGATGAAGAAATACAAGAATTTAGCCCGGAATACCAAACTTTGATTGAATATCAAAAATATCAAATGTTGATTGAGTATCAAAAAAAACAAAAATTGAATCCGGAATACCAAATGTTAATAAAAGATCAAGGAATAAAAGAATTTCTGGAAGACCAAATGTTAATTGAGGATCAAGAAAGACAAGAATTCAGTCCAGAATACCAAATGTTAATTGAGGATCAAGAAAGACAAGAATTCAGTCCGGAATACCAAATGTTAATTGAGGATCAAGAAAGGCAAGAATTGAGTCCGGAATACCAAATGTTAATTGAGGATCAAGAAAGACAAGAATTCAGTCCGAAATACCAAATGTTAATTGAGGATCAAGAAAGACAAGAATTGAGTCCGGAATATCAAATGTTAATTGAGGATCAAGAAAGACAAGAATTGAGTCCGGAATACCAAATGTTAATTGAGGATCAAGAAAGACAAGAATTGAGTCCGGAATATCAAATGTTAATTGAGGATCAAGAAAGACAAGAATTGAGTCCGGAATACCAAATGTTAATTGAGGATCAAGAAAGACAAGAATTGAGTCCGGAATATCAAATGTTAAGTGAGGATCAAGAAAGACAAGAATTGAGTCCGGAATATCAAATGTTAATTGAGGATCAAGAAAGACAAGAATTGAGTCCGGAATACCAAATGTTAATTGAGGATCAAGAAAGACAAGAATTGAGTCCGGAATACCAAATGTTAATTGAGGATCAAGAAAGACAAGAATTGAGTCCGGAATATCAAATGTTAAGTGAGGATCAAGAAAGACAAGAATTGAGTCCGGAATATCAAATGTTAATTGAGGATCAAGAAAGACAAGAATTGAGCCCGGAAAACCAAAGGAAAGTGGATCAGTTTTTTTTCATTCCCGAAGAAGTACATATCTTACCGAAATCCTCTTCTATAAGGGTCCGGAACAATAGTATCATTGGAATAAATACATGGCTCACTTTAAATAAACGAAGCCAGGTAGGTGGATTAGTCCAAGTAAAGAAAACAAGAAAATATATTGAACTGAAAATCTTTTCCGGAGATATTCATTTTCCGAGGGAAACAGATAAGATATCCAGGCACAGCGAGATTTTGATACCACGAGAAATAGGAAAAAAAAATTCTAAAAAATTCCAAAAATCGAAAGATTGGATCTATGTTCAAGGGATCACACCTATCAAGAAGAAGTATTTTGTTTCGGTTAGACCTGTAATTACATATGAAATACCTGATGAGATTGATTTAGCAACACTTTTTCCTCAGGATCTCTTGCAAGAAAAAGACAATCTCCAACTTAGAGTTGTCAATTATTTCCTTTATGGAGATAGCAAGTCAATTCGAATAATTTGTCTCAAAAGTATTCAATTAGTTCGGACTTGTTTAGTATTGAATTGGCACCAAGAACAAAATAGTTCTATAGAAGAAGAGGTTCATGCTTCATTTGTTGAGATAAAGACAAATTTTTTAATTCGCAATTTCATAAAAATTGAGTTAATTAAACCTTCATATATCGGAAAAAGATATGAAAGAGCAAGTTCAGGATTCATTCCTGATAATATTTTAGATCGTATTGCTGATAATAGATTAGATCGTAACAATATCAATCCTTTTTATTCCAAGACGAAGATTCAATCATTTAATCAACATCAAGGAACTATGGGTACTTTGTTAAATCGAAACAAGGATTACCAATCTTTTATTATTTTGTCATCATCCAATTGTTCTCAAATGCATCGATTCCAAAATAATAATAATACTGTGAAAAAAAAAAGGAATCCCCTATTCCTATATATATTTGTTTTGGGTCCACTAGGTACTAGTGTATCTAAAATAATGAATTTTTATATATTTTGTAATTTAATAACTTATAATGAGATCTTATTAAATAAATATTTTTTTTCTAACTATTTTGCTAATTGGTTTGATTTTTTTGACAATTTGAAAGAGATTTTCTTGCTACTCAACATCATTTTACTAGATATAGAGAATTCTAAGTTTGATCCATGTGTCATCGTAAGGCCATCTCTTTTGGAACAGACTGTCAAAGTATTGATTCAAGTCTATAATACATATAGAATACTTCAACCTGAAGTAGCTGAATATTGTTTAATCGATGAGAATAGGAGAATTTACAATCCGGATCTACCGATAAGCTTTTTTTTGAACCCATTCAATTGGAATTGGTACCCTTTCGTTCAAGATGATAGTTGGGAAGAGACATCGACAAAAATAAATCTTGGACAATTTATTTGCGAGAATTTGTGTATATTTCAAGACGAATCATATGTCAAAAAATCTGGTCAAATTGTAATTATTAATCTTGATTCCTTAATTATAAGATCAGCTAAGCCCTATTTGCTCACTTCAGGTGCAACTATTCATGGTCATTATGGGGAAATATTTTATAAAGGAGATGTATTGGTTACATTTCTATATGAAAAATCGAGATCTAGCGATATAACGCAAGGTCTTCCAAAAGTAGAAAAATTTTTCGAAGTACGTTCGATTGATTTAATATTGATAAACCTAAAAAGGAGAGTTGAAGGCTGGAATCAACGTATATCAAGAATTCTTGGAGTACCTTGGGTTTTCTTCATTGGAGCTGAGCTAACCATAGCCCAAAGTCGTATTTCTTTGGTTAATGAGATCCAAAAGGTTTATCGATCTCAGGGGGTACATATCCATAATAGACATATCGAAATGATTGTACGTCAAGTAACATCAAAAGTGTTGGTTTCAGAAAATGGAATGTCTAATGTCTTTTTACCTAGAGAATTAATTGGATTATTACGAGCCGAACGAGCAGGACGTGCTTTGGATGAAGCAATCTTTTATCGGGCAATCCTATTGGGAATAACAAGAGCCTCTCTAAATACTCAAAGTTTCATATCTGAAGCAAGTTTTCAAGAAACCGCTCGAGTTTTAGCAAAAGCTGCTCTGCGAGGTCGTATTGATTGGTTGAAAGGTCTGAAAGAAAATGTTGTTCTGGCAAGAATTCTACCTATTGGTACCGGATTGAAAAAAAGTTTGTATTCTTCAAGACAAGATAAGAACTTTGCTTTAGAAAAAAAAATAGAAAATCTATTTGAGTTGGAAATGAGAGATATTATGTTACATCATAAAGAATTATTATGATAAAGAATTTTTTTCTTCTGATATGATAAAAAATCTAAATCAAGAGGTGGAGAATACCACCTTTCCTGAATCATTTTTAAACTTAAACACAGAAAGCACAAATCCAATAAGCGGCGATTCCTCTTAATATTGATCAACAGATCAAAGGAATAGCAAAGACCTAAGACCTAACCAAGATAATAAAGATTCTCAAAGAAATCTATGATATAAGAAATCAATAATATAAGAAATCCATAATATAAGAAATCCATAATAATAATATAAGAAATCCATAATATCCATAAAAAAGGGAGGTAGAAAAAAGATGAAAAAAAAGAAAAAAAATGGCAGTGCCATATAAATCCACAATATCCATAGAGAGGAGAAGTACAAAGAAGATGAAAAAAAAGAAAAAAAATGGCAGTGCTAGAAAAGATAACAATGAAAAAGAGCAATTTGTTTATGAGGGAACTGTGGTGGAACCGATCAAAGATATCATGTTCCACGTACGTTTGCACCATAATAGTCAAACTGTTCTGGGTTATCTATCTGGCAATATGCGCCGTAATCGTATACGTGTGTTACTAGGGGATAGAGTCAAGATACAAATAAGCGAATTCGATTCAAAAAAAGGAAGAATTTTTTATCGATTTCCTCCTCTATCAAAGCAGACTAGGATAGAACAAACTCATAATGATCATCAAACGATGGAGAATAGCGCCTCTCCTGAATCATTCTTAAACTTAAAAAAAGAAAGCACAAATCCAATAAGCAACGATTCCCCTCAATCAACAGATCAAAGGAATAGCAAAGACACAAAGTTTAACCAAGATGAGACAGATTAGGTTCTTAATTCTCTTTCTGGGACCTAATAAAGAGTTTTTCATCTCAATAAAAAAAATATAAAAAATAGATATAGATTAGATGAGTTTTATTTTTTCCCAATGAATTCAAAAAAAAAAATAAGAAATATGAAAATTGGAGCATCTGTTCGTAAAATTTGTCAAAGATGTCGATTAGTTCGTAGGCGTAGACAACTTACAGTGATTTGTCCCAATTTGAAACATAAAAAAAGGCAAGGTTAATATTTCTCATTCAAAAAACCCTTTCTTTATAAATTTTTGATCACTTTGTTGAACGATTTTTTTTTGATACAGGAAAAAAAGGAAAAAGTTTTTTTTGCTGGAATGGTACTATCTCTAATAATATTTTGCATATTATTTTAATAAATAATATTAAATTAAATAATTAAAGAAGATTTAATAACGAAGAACATTGAAGAATTCAAAAAAAAGGAAAGAGAGGGATTCGAACCCTCGGTAAACAAAAGCCTACATAGCAGTTCCAATGCTACGCCTTCAACCACTCGGCCATCTCTCCTATATGATAATTTATATAATATATTATAATATTCTTAAATAAAACTATTCCATGTATCAAATAAAAGAAAAAGGAATGAAGACAAGAAATCATGGATTTTCACCTTTCTTTATTCAAGAATATATTCTTTATTAAAAAATATATGAATATGAAAAAGTAAAATAATGAGTATGAAATGAGTATAAAATTCGAATCAGAGTCAATCAAATAAGTATTTCAAAAAATTGTTTTTTTGTCATGTATCCATGGTGAATTACCGGTAGAAGGTTCCATCGGAACAATTATTAAAGGCACCTCGCTTAAAAAAAAAAAATAAAAGAAAAGGAAATAGGAGATAAAATAGAAAATAACTAATAAATTCATAAAGAATCTACCAATAATTGAAAAAATAATTCTTTGAATTATTTTCCAAATTCAAGAGATTCTTATGGCAATTCTAATAGATATCCACATTAAAATTATCCTTTTTCTTTGTTCTTTTCCATGGATTTTAGAGATTCTTATAGAGAATGAGAATTTTGATACAATAAAGATGTTTACTCTGTTGAACATGATTATCAAAAGAAAGTTCTCTGATTTCATTAAATATGATTTTATGAAAAAAAAATATTTTTTTACTCTTTTTTTCACTATTTTTTCTTTTTTTTCTCATAAAAAAAAAACAAAAAATAGTGGAAATCCAAGAGAAATGCAAGTGTAAGCAGAAGAAATGTTTGAACTTCGTAACACAATTGCGGAAATTTATGGACAAAATACTGGTCAACCTATAAATGTTATACAGAATGATCTGGAAAGAGATACTTTTATGTCCACAACCGAAGCTCAAGATTATGCTATTATCGATCATATAGCAATTGAAAAAAATCCTTGATGATCGGAGTTTTTTTTCTCAATTGATAGGAGAATGGGATATCATTCAATTTTTTTCTATCCTATACAAGAACTTTTTGTTTTTGTATAGGATACATCAAAATTTTTTGGTATCCTAAATATAGGATATTCAAGTTGGTGAATTGAAAAAAAAATGAACTTTTTTTTTCAGTCAAAATTCGATCAGAGGAAATTTATGAATGTTATATCATCTTCCATTAGAGCATATAATGTGTTATTTGAGATATCTGGTGTAGAAGTAGGCCAACATCTCTATTGGCAAATAGGAGGTTTACAAATCCATGCCCAAGTACTTATCACTTCTTGGATCGTAATTGGAATTTTGTTAGTGTCAGTCATCATAGCTGTTCGGAATCCACAAACCATTCCAACAGATGGTCAGAATTTTTTTGAATATATTCTCGAATTTATTCGAGATTTAAGCAAAACTCAAATTGGAGACGAATATGGTCCTTGGGTTCCCTTTATAGGAACAATGTTCCTATTTATTTTTGTTTCTAATTGGTCAGGTGCTCTTTTCCCTTGGAAAATTATCGAGTTACCTCATGGAGAGTTAGCCGCCCCCACGAATGATATAAATACTACGGTTGCTTTAGCTTTACTCACGTCAGTAGCATATTTTTATGCGGGTCTTAGCAAAAGAGGATTGAGTTATTTCGAGAAATATATTAATCCAACTCCAATCCTTTTACCAATTAATATTCTAGAAGATTTTACAAAACCTTTATCTTTGAGTTTTCGACTTTTTGGAAATATATTAGCTGATGAATTGGTAGTTGTTGTTCTTGTTTCTTTAGTCCCTTTAATAATTCCTATACCTGTCATGTTGCTTGGATTATTTACAAGTGGTATTCAAGCTCTTATTTTTGCAACTTTAGCAGCAGCTTATATAGGAGAATCCATGGAGGGTCATCATTAATTCGTCGAAATAGTCTTTTTTTTAGCTTAGCTTATCCTAATTCCTTTTTGATTCAAGAAAATCTGTTTGCTTGGTTTGAGAATTTAATTATAGAATATACTATAATATAGTATATAGAAAATAATATAGTATATAGAAAAATATAGGAAGATAAAGCACGATTTAAACATAGGAGAGAGGAGATGGACGATATTTTTGAAGTCTAATTTGTAATAAAAGGTTACGCTAAAAGTATTTTATTGAATTTTAAAAAGTCCAGTCATTTTTTTATTTGTTTTGAAGAATTTTTATGGAATTCGAATGAGTTCATATTCAATATGGACTGTTTATGTAAGAACAGTTTTTTTATGCAATATGAGATGTTCACTAGCTAAATAACACTATTTATTATTATTTATATATATAATATAATAAATTATTTCTAAAAAAATAGATTAGAAAATAAATGGTCTGTTTCGTCTGTGATTTTTTTGTATTAAAAAAAAAAACAGATGAACTAAACGATCTCGAAGAAAGAGTAAAAAATTTGAAATGAAAGAGTGGTTGGAAAGGTATAGAAAAATTAAGACTTTATTCAAAAAATTCCATCATAAATAGAAAAAAAAAAGGAAATATCGAAAAAGTTCTGACAATTCATAAATATTAATTATTTCAATTCGTATCGTAGTTTTGAGTTATTTCGACTAATAGATTTACCTATTTTAAAATAGGTAATAATTCTTTGGTTTTTTGTATCATTAACCTTTTCCTTTTTTTAGTGCGAGGAACTTACTATGAATCCACTGATTTCTGCTGCGTCCGTTATTGCTGCTGGATTGGCTGTGGGACTTGCTTCTATTGGACCTGGGATTGGTCAAGGCACTGCTGCAGGTCAAGCTTTAGAAGGTATTGCAAGACAACCAGAAGCAGAGGGTAAAATACGAGGCACTTTATTGCTTAGTCTAGCTTTTATGGAAGCTTTAACAATTTATGGACTAGTTGTGGCATTAGCGCTTTTATTTGCAAATCCTTTTGTTTAATCCTAGTAATAGCAAAAAAAAGTCACTTAGATTATCTATTTTTTGGTATTTTGAAAACTTTAAATTGTGCTTTTTTTTTCTTCGAATTATATCAATAATTTTTTGAATTTACTATATATATATAAAGTAATTTCTAGAAAATTATTTGTATTTTTTGAACCTTTATCCCATAAAGGACTGATTTAAGGATGAGAGATTTCCAGATCGACTCGCCTGTTCTTAGCTTAGTATAAAACTTAGTATAAAAAAAACTTTTTTCCTTTTTCTTTATTTAGGAAAGATCTCAAAGGATGAGAGATAATTCATTATTCAAATGAATTAATCTTTAAAGAGATTAAGATATTCCCTAAAAAAAGAGAAATCGATCAAAAAAGGATGAGTGAAGTGATAGAAAAAGAACCTTCTTGTTTGTTAGTCCTATCTATAAGAGGAGAACATATGAAAAATGTAACCGATTCTTTCATTTTCTTGGGTCACTGGCCATTCGCCAGGAGTTTCGGGTTTAATACCGATATTTTAGCAACAAATCTAATAAATCTAATTGTAGTGATTGGTATATTGGTTTTTTTTGGAAAGGGAGTGTGTGCGAGTTGTTTATTTCGAAAAAATGTTGGATTTTTCCGGCTTCACTTCCTTTTATTTTTTTCTTTTTTTTAAAGGAAAGGGGTGTACGATCTCGACGAATTACTTTTGAATAAAATCAGAAATCATATGTAAGAACTATAGCATTTCGTTATTTTTTGGTGAAATAACTTTGATTCTCTATCAAAACCAATCAAAATAAATTGAGATCTTTAACATGGTTAAAGCTAAACTGCTTGAAGTACAGGCAAAATGGTACTCTTTCTACGACTACGTTAGCCACGACTACGTTAGTATCCAAATGGTTGAAAAATGCATACTTGAGAATTTTTTTGATATAGAACACTCATATCGATAAAAATATTTGAACCATTTACTGGAAAAAAAAGAGGTCCATACCTTACCTTCTTTTTTATCCAATGCCGAATTGACGACCTACTGTATAAAAAAAAAGAAATTTTTTGGATTAAAAAAAAAAGATAAATTTGAATTTTCAATTTGCTTTTTTATTTTTTATTTATTTAATGAAATCTTTTTGAATTGAATTCAAAAAAATAAAGAAAAAACAAGTACGAATAAAGAAACAACTTTGCTGACAATAATTTATAGATTTTTATCTGGTCAGAAGAGTCCTTTTATATATTCAGGTCTTTTATAAGTTTCAATATGGTCGAATATAGCCAGAAAAGAGAGGATAGGCTCATTAGATTCAAGAAAAAATATGTGAATATTCATAAATAATTATAATTGAGCGTGAAAGCCAAATGAATTGAAAGATTCATGTTTGGTTTGGGAAGAGATCATGAAAGTTTTGAATTTCATGCTAAGATAATCTACTTTCATTAAATGATTTATTAGATAATCGAAAACAGAGGATTTTGAACACTCTTCGTAATTCAGAAGAATTACGTAAAGCAGCCATTGAGCAGCTTGAAAAAGCTCAAATTCGTTTCCGGAAAGTAGAACAGGAAGCGAATGAGTATCGACAGAATGAATATTCTGATCTGGAACGAGAAAAACAAAATCTCATTAAAATTGGTTATGAGAAGTTGAAACAATTTGAAAAAAATAAGAACGAAAGCCTTTGTTTTGAACAAGAAAGAGCAATAAACCAAGTCCGACAACGAATTTTGCAACAAGTCTTACAAAGAGCACTGGGAACTATAAAAAGTTCTTTAAATAGTGAGTTACATTCTCGTACGATCCGTGCTAATATTGCCATTCTCGGTGCCATAGAATGGCAGAAATAATATAACTGATTAGTCCTTCAACTTTTACTTTAGTTTTAAACTTAGGCACTACCTTTTTTTCTTTGCTTTTGAAAAAGAATAAAGAAAGACTTATGGGAACCTTTCGAGCTGACGAAATTAGTAATATTATCCGTGAACGTATTGAACAATATAATAGAGAAGTCAAGATTGTAAATACCGGTACTGTACTTCAAGTAGGTGATGGTATTGCTCGTATTTATGGTCTTAATGAAGTCATGGCAGGTGAATTAGTAGAATTTGAAGAGGGTACAAAAGGTATTGCTCTGAATTTGGAATCCAAAAATGTTGGCGTTGTATTAATGGGTGATGGTTTGATGATAAAAGAGAGAAGTTCTGTAAAAGCAACAGGAAGAATTGCTCAGATACCTGTTAGTGAAGCTTATTTAGGTCGTGTTATAAATGCCTTAGCTCAACCAATTGATGGAAGAGGCCCAATT